CCTACCTTACACTCTAGTATTTGTAAGGATGCGTAATAGCGTTCAAAGATCACTCTTTGGCCTTTAAACTTGCTTCGGCGACTTCGCCCTTTAAGTAACAAGGGGAGTGAGGTAAAGAATAGTATAAGAGTGGCTCGGTCATCGATAGGCCTCTTTTTTCATTCTATAGGGCAAGACTGCAGACCAACAATCCAGCAAAAGGTCGCGTAAGAGACTTTCGACCTCTCTTCCTTCTGTTCTCAAAGGAAGTAGCTTGGCCTTCCCGTGCTTTGTAGTAGTCCTAGTATCCTGTCAGTGCTTCCAGTGGAAAGCCAGGAGGTAAGGACATCCATTAAGGCATTGAGTGCTTTCTAAGAGTCCTAAGTCCTAGGGTCCTCGTAGTCCATTAGGAAGAAGGGGAGCTAGGAGGGGAGTAGACAGCCTCTGAACTCGAGTCAATAAATTCTTGAAGAAATGGTTACAGACCAGGTAAATATGTGTACCTAAAGTGAAAAAATTACACATGAATGCCGGAAGAATGGAATGAGGGATCGCTACCACTCAATCTCTTTCTCCCTACCTCCGCTGCTATTTCATATCATAAAGGGCTACTAGCTCTTGGAGTAAGGGCATTAGGCTTAGGCGGGAAAGGAAGTCACTTCCGGGATTAGCTCTTTGAAGGAAGAAGAGAAGACGGTGCTAGTCTTTGAGGGATGTCCGCTCTTGCCGCTGCACAAGTAACTGCTGTTGTCGCCTTGTCCGCCGTTCTCTTATCCGCTTGAATAAGCTCACTCTTGGTTAGCTATGAACAAGGAGTGAAGAAAGGCTAAGGCCAATCATTCCCTAGTCTCTCCTATATCCTATTGCTATTCTAGCTGGGATATTCTCTCTATTAAAGCATATAGGAATCAGAGGTAATATCGTATAAGTCTAGTCAACAATCATTCCTTTAGTTCCATTCGTTCGCTTTAAAGCACGAGCTGCGAGAAAGAGATTTCTTTTCGATCTTGTACTAATCGCCAATCTCGATTCAACTACAAGCCTGCTATTCACTCGATTGAAAGTCGGATCTTGCCTTCATTCCTAAAGGAAGTGCTTTCCTCACCTCAGAGCTTCACAAGAGCAATCACAGTCGAAAGAGCAAACTGATTCAACAATCGCTATTCTTTTTCACCGCTAACTGTGCCATGAACTGCGTTCAGAGTCGATTCTGTAACAGGAAAAGGGGTGACCGCTACTGCTCTACGCCTTACTAACAGCTATACCACACTAACTCCGTCTATTGCTCCTATAGGTTCTGCGGAATCGAAACTCCCTTTAGATAGAGAAGACTAAGAAAAATAAGACTTTCTGTCGCTCGTCCCTTCTAGCCAAGCCAAGTCAAGCTTTCCAGCAGTCAAGCCAGATGCGGATTCGATAGCGCCGTCTTCTTCCTTCACACAAGGCCATGCCTTTAATACGATACGACAGGACCAATGGCAACTGATGAAACAAGAGAAAAAGCTATCAAACCACACTCACTAATTGGCCTGGCCTATCCGGTTCTATAGATTATACTGCCAAGGTGCCAAGCTCAAAGCTTAAAGGCAAAGATCACATTCCTACTGTCAAGCTAAAGGCGAAAGAAGTGGCTTAGCTTAACCTCTTCATAGACACATGGGCGATCCAAGGATTTAGGTTCAAATCAATCTCCCCTTCGAACTTCGGATTCGTTCAAAGAGAAAGAGTAGTACTTGCTATTTCTTTCTCCCTCTCGCCACGTGAAAGCTGCTAGTCGAACGTCAGCCTTATTACCGTTCCTGACCCATAGCCAATAGGGCACTTACTCTACCTATTGAGTTGAGTTGTCTCCCCTCGGGTCACTGAACTACCTTTAGAGAGAGATTAACAAGACTAATTAGAGCTAATTCGGTAAAGGTTAGGTTTGGTTTCCCCTAAGGCAATGTTAATTGGAAAAACATTCTTAAATGTCGGCGAATCGCGGGTTAGACTTAGAGTCTGTTAATAAGAATAAGATGTTTTCACTCAATTTCAATTTCCTATTAAGGAAAAGTACTCATAGAGAGAAGGCTATAGAGAGGCTAAGAGAAGAGCTACTATCAGGAGAGCGAGGAAAGCTAGCAGCTATCATAGAGTAGAGGTATTCTCCCTACTTCAATCAATAAGTATTGGAAGTGTGAATCGATTAAAGTAAGATTACGTCCTATGGTATGGTAGACTAAGAATTTAATACTCAATCCTATGCATTTTCTTGTATAATCGATTGAGTATTAAACTCTTCTCATTTCATACTCAATGAGGGTTTTTATTTAAATAGTCTTCTACTATAGTATTAGTATAGGCTAACTCATTCCCGGAATCAAGTTCCTATACTCAAAAGAAGGGAGGAGTGATAACCCGCTAATCCCTGATCGGAGATGATCTACGCTAAGATAAGGAATAGCCTATAATTGATTAGGTAACTAGGTTATGAAAGAAACAATATTCAAATATTCTCCCTATATCTTTCAAATACTTTACTCTTTTCACTCCGAAATCTATTTCAAACAAATAACCTAGAATAGGTGAGATCGTTGAAAGTCTTGTTAAACTGCTTTCTAAGGTGCCAAGCGATAAGAAAGGGCATCCACGGAAAGGGGGTGAAGCTAAACTTTATGTCTATGAGGCCGAAGGAAATTCCACATTCAAACATGGAAGCAAAGGAGAGGGCTTTGAATTAAGCCCAATCCTCTCGTCTTAGGGTAGGATATCCAGAAACCTTAAATCACGGGAACTTCCCCTTTTTGGTTGACAACCTATGTTGGGCTGACTAAGCCCACTATCCTAACCTAATAGGGTCCCATCTTGTGTCGGGTTAAGGCTCCACCTCATGTTGGGTTAAGGGCTTAGTTGAACCCAAATTATTCACTTGTAGTCTAGGGCTTTGCTTGGCATTGGGCTTCGATATAGTTTGCTTTCCTGGTCTTGGATTAAACCTCTGCTCTCCTAATTCAGTCTATACTATAGGCTTTGGTTTAGGTTCAATCTTCTAAGTTTAGCTTAGGTCCATCAATCAATCTCTCATAAACCCCTAAGCTGAATCTATATGGGGCCTTGTGTTAGGCCTAGCTTGTGTAGGCTATCTTTCACCTATGGTTTAACCCAAACTTGAAACTCTTGGGCCTTGCATTAGGCCCAAAATTCCTTGTAACGCTCTAAGAGGGTAGTGAGGCTTAGATTCCATAGAGTTCAACCTGCATTGGGCTTTAGTTAAGCCTACATCTATTTTAGAATAGGATCTTTTATGTAGCCCAACTCATAGAGAGTTCTGTCACTTGGTCTGAACCCATTTCTTCTATTCCTATGATTGTTCAGTGATGGGGTTTTTCCTTTTAGGATTAGGTTTCTATCCCATATCGTGTTGTGCTAAGCTCATTTCTCTTATTAGGTCTTACCTTTTGTACTCTGTGGACGTTCAGATTGCATACCATGCAAGTCATTCATTATCCACACATGTCATACATCTTTCATATAGGATGATCTTAGAAAGCACCTAAGTGTTGGACATTTGCATGATACAGGTAAAACATAGCCTAGAAAGAAGCAGGCAAATCGCTCTAGGTTAAAATAGAACCTACCTCGGAAAACTACTTTCGAAAACGATTACTGCAGATCGACATCGGAGGTGGCCCAAACCTAGGCTGTCACGCTTCCTGTTGAGTACACAATTAAGACTTGAAGTTCGTTTACACAGTACGAGAAAGACAATTATAAAGAATGGGACTAAGTCTTAAGCAACTTTTTTAGATTATATTCTTTAATATAGAATCAACATAACAATAACATTATAAAGCGATATAGGCATTTATCCCATCCATCAACCGAGAAAAAGACCTGCGTTACACTAACTAGGTTCTTTATTCAAAACAAAAATACATTATGAAATGAACCCACATATAATATAAAAGTGGGCTGGTCTGCTCATTATTTGTGTTCGTACATTTATTCATTATTGCAGGCCATTATTGCAATACAAATAAAACACCTCCACTACACTAGTGATGGAGGGGATTCGCGCCGGATGGAACAAGGCGCTTCGAACCATATACTACTGTTGCTGGAATGAAAGGCAGCCTCGGAACAGAATTATGCTGCTTGCTGGGCCCTGATGGTGAAACTGGCATTTTTGGGGGGAAGAAAGCGGCCCCCTTTTGCGGCAGAGTAGGCAGCATCGCTTTCCCTCGTGTAGCTATGATGCCATTCAGAAACAACACAAGAAGAAGAAAAAAAAAGTATTTCGCGGCCATCACTGGAAAACAAATTGAGCTGTAGGCATCAAGGTAAGGGACCGAGATTATATACTGCTGCAGAAGCGGAATCGAAGGGCTTGGTTTCAAGGTAAGGATAGCGTGATTGGCCGATTGGTTGGAAGGTAAGGATAGCATGATTGACTGGTTGCGGGTCCCTTTGGATCATGGGCCAAAGCTACTTGGGTAGAGACCGCTGAACATCATTTGGACAGGCCGAGGCTATAATATGGGCTTAGGCCTTTTGATGGCTGTCATTTTCTGGGCAATTTTCAAGGGACTAACCATCATCAAAGCAAAACGCTGGTCTAATGTGATATTGGAGACTGACTCTACTGAGGCGGTTGATAACAGATGCAGAAATCGAAAACAATCCTAACAGAGCCATCCTGGAAGATTGCAAATATCTCATGGAAAGACTTCGAGTTCAACCACAGCACACACTCAGACAAGGCAACAATTGCGCTGACCACTTGGCGAACATTGGAGTAACCCAAGAAGAAGAGCTGGTTGTCCTGGATTCCCCACCCAATTCCATCAACATGTTGCTGCTTGCGGACATGGCCAGTGTGGCCTTTGAGAAGAATCCCTAGTTTGCTTTTTTTGTTTTCTTTTCACTAGCACCAAAAAAAAGGAATGTTGATGGCTTGGAGTTCCATATCTCTGAAGAGAAGGCGCAAAAGCTAGTACAAGGTAATCCAGCCATGTCAATACAACACCCCCAAGAAGAGAAGAGCAGCCAATCCTTAAAGAGGAATTTGGGAATTGCTCTTTAACAACTAATAGAATCATTTTCAAATGATATCTCTTATCGCGAAAGCATCCAAATTGGCTCAGTTACTTGCTTCTAGACATGAACCTCGCTTTCAGTCAACGTCTGATGGCCAGAATAGAACTCCGCCAACCAGAATAGCTGAACCAATAAAGGCGAAGACTAAACTGCCTACAGTATATAAGAAGGAAGCATATAGACAACAACAGTGAAAAACGCCTTTTCTCTGGAGTGGTTCGAAAATAAAGCCTGTGAAAGCGGTAAACCCCTTGTTGGGAACTGAAAGCACATGTTATTGAGGCTGAACAAAAGCGTCAATTGTTGCGATCGCCAGAAAGGGGTCTAAGGAATCTGGACAATATACTGGCAAGGACTAAATCAGGGAGCGGACCCCTAAAGATGAAGGAATTGAAGTTTTCCCCTAAGGTGGGCTTCCTTCCTAACTAAAGAAACATTCCGGCACCGTTGAACATGTTGTCCTCTTTACCAGATATCCTACCCGCTCTTCTACCTTGTCTATGTATCGGATGCACTCTTTATTGGGGCATGTTTCCTGAACAAGTAGCAGCACTTCCTGATTCTGGCTTATTGGCTATGAAGGAAACAGTTGAGACTTCTTTCCAGACTATAGGAAGTTCTACGGAGTTACTTACAAAAAGTTGCCAAAAAGCTAGTCGCCGAGGCAGTTTCCGAGATAACGGGAGATGGAACAAGGGTTCAAAATTAGTTGGATTCGGCCTCTAGTAAGATTCACATCCGCGGTTTGGGATTCTTAGTAGGAACTCCCGTTTTAGCAATAGCGTTGACGACAGCGGTCGCTAAGGGATGTGGCTGACTAGTGGTTAATTTATTATGTTAAGCATCCCACTAGCGTTCCTCACTTAAATTTTCATTTTCTTTTCTCCACATTCATATTTTCACTATCATTATGTTCTCTCTCTTTTCCAAACTAACTTCACGAACTCCTGTGGTAAGGAACTTCCCCACTACTGGAGATCAGGAAACTCGTAGTAATAACTCCAATCTTCATATGAATACTCCTTTAATACCACCGGTATGGGTTCAATTAAGATGTCGGCGAGAAAGAGAAGGGCAGTGGAGGCAAGCACGGTGGAATAAGCAACTTCAGGAACAGCCAGCACAGGCGCGATTGAAACATGTCATGCTCAACGCGCCACAGGGAACAAAGACTATTACGAGTCATCTTGGGGGGTACGGTGGGGGGACTAAGAGCGTAATTTTCTCAACTTCATGAGAAATGTGTTTTATATATGACCTTTTCTATAGTTGCATATTACAATTTTCAGTGGTTGAAGCCCTTTATATCTTCAGCAACAGGTGTATCTTGGACACCATGTAATACTGAATTGTACTTTCTACTTGCAATTGCATCAGTCTCTCTACCAGCAATTTAAGGAGTTATTCATGGCTTTCATTATAGATTACCAGGATTTTTTTCAGAAGACTTGCAATGTTAATATATGATTGCATATACTGTTCTTGTGATTGCAAGATATCTTGTCAATAGATATTCTATTGCTTGCATATATTCAATCATGCAATTGTATGCATGTCTGGATTGAGCGTGTACCATACGTACATACCTGGACATCTGTCTATTTCCGGTTCTTAGCATTTCAAGTTTTAGTTGTCCGGCTTCTTTTCTTTTTTTTTTTCCTTTTTCTCTGTAATCCTTTTGCTCGTAAACTAGCAGAATTCTGGAAAGTAAGAACAAGTATTGACAATGAGCTTTTTCTCAGGTTTGCTTGCATTCATGCTGATAATCAAGTGGTTGCCCAGCTACTGGAGAGTATAATCCTTCTAAGTAATCGATTCTGTCTTGCATTTTATTCAGAAGCTTCTCAAAGTGTCGTTGAAGAACTTGAAAAAGACTTGAAGCAAATGATCATCTGGAATTCCTTCTTGACTATTGTCCAGCTTGCATCAAGTGCTCTTCTTTACTACTGTTACTCTTACTTATTCTTGGTATTATTTAGGTCCTCCATGGCTTAATGTTAGACCCCTCATTCGATTTTGGGATTTTCCAGATTACCCATCCTCTTTAAAACGACGATAGAAATCAAATTTTCTTACTATACCCTTCTTCTATGAGGATGTCAAGTTACCTAGCAAGTCAATTTCATACTTATGGACTCCTCTACGCTAGAGCACAAAAGAACGGCAACCCGATTTGGAGTCAGAGGATCACCCTATAGGGATAGGGATAGGGATAGGGTTGGGTTTCTGATCTCGGTGAAGGGAAGTTAAACTAAACGTAAGCGAGGAAGAAAAGAAAACGAAGCTTAGACAGCATAAGATCAACAGAAATGGGAGAAGGGGGCGGCATTCGAGTTCCACTTTTTCTAAAAAAAAAGAGCTGCAAAAGTGGCCTCGCCCTCTTTGCCCACACCAAGGGGATCTTCAGAAAGGCGTTAACCAGAAGAGGTAGGGCCGGGAGGAAAGGAATTCTTGGATTTATATCTATCCATCTATCCGTAAAGAGGAAAGAAGAGGTACGAGCACCTGTATAGCTTTCATTGCGACGATGGAATAAGAATTCAGTGGAGGACTTCCTGCTGAAGAGATTTATTCCTAGAATAGATAGGGATATCTAAGATATTTACTAGGAAAAAGAGGCATGCTATCATGTCTACGAATACTGGCTTTTTTCACTCCTTAGAAAGTCAAGTCTCCCGCAGCAAAGGTGCAGAGCAGCAAAGCTTACTCCCTAGCTATTAGTAAAGTATGAATAAAAGTCTATATTGAAGTTCTACACATCTGCATAAAGCCTTTATTCTCTATAAGACTTTTTATTACAATTCTGCAGAAGGAAAGACAGAGAGAGAAGAGAGTGCTATGAATCACTTTTTCAGAAGATGTTTTGTCGGCGAATGACGGGCCGCCGAATAGCGGGTTTATTGACATTTCCGCATTCTTAGGTCAGTCAACTATTATATGATACTGCTATTTATTCCTTTTTCAAGAGTTTCTATATGCTTCAGGCTTGTTAAACTATCTCAAATAGCTCTCTTAAAGCATTTGCGCACCTTTCCTTTACTACGATAGATGACCCACTACTGGAACTATGCTATTACTGGGTGGGACTACTCCACTACTGGGAGAGACTATTTGACTTCTGACTTACTGATCCAGAGAGAGCAAAGACTGACGGTGAGGCTTCTTTAAGGATAGAAAAACGGAAGGGGAGAGGTAGGACGGGGCGACCGATCCATGACAGCCAGTAACAGACAGAAGAGAGAGAGCACAGATAGAAACCGAACCGAACCAGAGAAAGAGGAAGAAGCAAAGCTAGGCCATTCCATTAGGGATGTGCGTACTATCAAGAAATCAGGAATAGCTTTTCTTTTCTCTAGCCCCGAGCCGGGTATGAACTCAAATCAAAAAGAATCTGACTCCGCACCTCGCTTCTGACCGCGTAAATGCCATTCTTTTCTTTCCGGCTTTCCTGGACTGGCCTATCGAGAATCGAATTCTTTCTTCACTCGGAGTTCTAGCTTTCTTATGACTTCAAGCATCTCTCAAAAAAATGGTTTGCTAAAAGAAATTCTTTGCCCCACTCTGGGAATGGAGGGAAGTCTGCTTTGCATTGCTATAGGGCTATGATTCAATTCGCAGCTCTCAATCAAAAGAAAGAGCCCTTCTTCCAGCAGCTCTTGCCGCTGCTGATTCAATAGCGGCGTATTCTCTCCTTCTATCTACGTCAATTTCTTCTTCGGTAGCTGTCTTTTTTCCCCTTTCCCTTTCTATTTTTTTTGTTGTGCCCTTCGCTTTGTTGGCAACGACCGTTAAGGTTACCATTATCACTACTGCGGCGATCCATATTGCAACTGCTCTAGGAGACTTTTCTTCAGGCATCCGCATTAATTGCCCTTCTCCTCCCCCTAGTGGTTGCTGCGCGTTTTCTACCTCAAGAATGCCGGTAGCTGCCGTTCCCAGATCCCCCGTGCCCCCCTGACTTATAACTTGTCCGACTTCCGGAATGTTGCACCACCAGAGTGCGCATCCGATGTACAAACATGGTAGGAGCATGTTAAGCACTTCAGTTATTTTTGGCTTCTGCGCTACTCCGGTTATCCCCTCCATTCCTTGCGGGAGGTTACACCTTTGTAGGCCCGGTCTTTTCGTTTTCTCAATGTATGTTCCCCGGAGATCCCTCTCGGGTGACTTGAGCAGCGCCCTCGTCTCCCTGGCTTTCTGGATTTTTATTATATTCTCAAAAAAGGAATTGGTGCCTATAAGCGCTTTGGTTATCTTCGTTGCTTTGATTCCTTTTCCCCGCGCGAACGGGTTTCCCATAAGCAGCCTTTCCATTGCTTCCTGCTTGGCCCAAATCCCTTTCCAGCCAGATCCGAAAGGCTTTCCCCTGCCCACCATTCCTTTTTTTTGGTGTGGCGTCATTATAGATACCGGTGTCATACTTTCTTTCTTACTTGGCGGAGTCCTTTTTTTGGTTTTTTCTTTCTCGTCGATCCGCACGAAAGGGTCCCCCGGAGAATCCAGTTTTGCTTTCACTGATAACTTGAGTTTGTCGGCCCACAATTTTATCATGATATCGTTTCTTTGTATATTCCTGCCCTTAGCCTGCTTGTTTGCATGCATCTTCGGGCTTTTGCTACCTTCCCGCGATAGGCTTAGGTTAAGATGGGTGGTGCCCGTTTAGGCACCCAAAGTTTATGGGACGTGAGACTTTTATATATCTCCTAGTTCCTTCCTTCAAACGAAAACCAAGATCGTAGACTTTTAGGATATGGAGCGGCTTGTCGGACGTAGTCCGAGGAGGCGTCGGTGAATACGGCTGCCATGTATCTTGATGGTTCAGCCAAGTTCTGGTAGCAGACCAAAAGACGTAAAGAACGCAGAGCGTGAAGTGCAATTAAATCCATTTTTGGACGAGTTTCCGGCAGAATGGAGGGTTCCTGCCCGGTTGTAGTCCGCCATGTTG